GCTAGCGTAGCTTAATTAAAGCATAACACTGAAGATGTTAAGATGGGCCCTAGAAAGCTCCGCAAGCACAAAGGCTTGGTCCTGACTTTACTATCAATTCTAGCTAAACTTACACATGCAAGTATCCGCATCCCCGTGAGAATGCCCTACAGTTCCCTGCCCGGGAACAAGGAGCTGGTATCAGGCACATCCCTACTAGCCCATGACGCCTTGCTTAGCCACACCCTCAAGGGAACTCAGCAGTGATAGACATTAAGCCATAAGTGAAAACTTGACTTAGTTAAAGCTAAGAGGGCCGGTAAAACTCGTGCCAGCCACCGCGGTTATACGAGAGGCCCAAGTTGATAGACATCGGCGTAAAGCGTGGTTAAGACAAAAACAAAACTAAAGCCGAACACCTTCAGAGCTGTTATACGCACCCGAAGGTAAGAAGTTCAACCACGAAAGTGGCTTTATTACCCCTGAACCCACGAAAGCTACGATACAAACTGGGATTAGATACCCCACTATGCCTAGCCATAAACATTGGTAGCACACTACACCCACTACCCGCCTGGGAACTACGAGCATCAGCTTGAAACCCAAAGGACTTGGCGGTGCTTTAGATCCACCTAGAGGAGCCTGTTCTAGAACCGATAACCCCCGTTCAACCTCACCTTTCCTTGTCTTTCCCGCCTATATACCGCCGTCGTCAGCTTACCCTGTGAAGGTTTAATAGTAAGCAAAATTGGTACAACCTAAAACGTCAGGTCGAGGTGTAGCGTATGGGAAGGGAAGAAATGGGCTACATTTCCTACCACAGGAAATACGAATGATGCACTGAAATGTGTATCTGAAGGAGGATTTAGCAGTAAGCAGGAAATAGAGCGTCCCGCTGAAATTGGCCCTGAAGCGCGCACACACCGCCCGTCACTCTCCCCAAGCCTACCAACTAAAATAACTAAAATCTTATAACCGCGAAGGGGAGGCAAGTCGTAACATGGTAAGTGTACCGGAAGGTGCACTTGGAAAAATCAGAGCGTAGCTAAGACAGAAAAGCATCTCCCTTACACTGAGAAGTCACCCGTACAAATGGGGTCGCCCTGACGCCCAACAGCTCCCCCCCCCACCAGAAACAACAACCAATATTAATACCCCTAAATACACCAACCTTAGTATTAAACAAACCATTTTTCCCCCTAAGTATGTGCGACAGAAAAGGGCCTGTGGAGCAATAGAGAAAGTACCGCAAGGGAACGCTGAAAGAGAAGTGAAATAACCCAGTGAAGCCTAAAGAAGCAGAGTTTTTATCTCGTACCTTTTGCATCATGATTTAGCCAGTGTAACCCAAGCAAAGAGTGCTTTAGTTTGACAACCCGAAACTAAGTGAGCTACTCCAAGACAGCCTATTAATAGGGCAAACCCGTCTCTGTGGCAAAAGAGTGGGAAGAGCTTTGAGTAGAGGTGACAGACCTACCGAACTTAGTTATAGCTGGTTGCCTGGGAATTGGATAGAAGTTCAGCCTCCCGGATTCTTTATTCACGTCAGTCTCACCCCTCCTGATACCCCTAAGAAGCCGAGAGAGTTAGTCAAAGGGGGTACAGCCCCTTTGAACCAAGACACAACTTTTCCAGGAGGGTAAAGATCATAATTAAAAAGGTAAAATATTTTGGTGGGCCTAAAAGCAGCCATCCCCATAGAAAGCGTTAAAGCTCAGATATACTACTTACTCCCCCTATACTGATCACCAAATCTTATCCCCCTAATTCTACCAGGCCGTCCCATGCCAGCATGGGAGCGACCCTGCTAATATGAGTAATAAGAGAGCCTCGCCTCTCTCCTTGCACGTGTGTAAATCGGAACGGACCCCCCACCGAACCTTAACGGCCCCAAACAAAGAGGGTACTGAACAACAGACCAAACAACCAGAAAAACATTCAAATAACAACCGTTAACCCCACACAGGCGTGCCCCTAAGGAAAGACTAAAAGAAAGAGAAGGAACTCGGCAAACACATAAAGCCTCGCCTGTTTACCAAAAACATCGCCTCTTGCAAACTTAATAAATAAGAGGTCCCGCCTGCCCTGTGACTATTAGTTTAACGGCCGCGGTATTTTGACCGTGCGAAGGTAGCGCAATCACTTGTCTTTTAAATGGAGACCTGTATGAATGGCATAACGAGGGCTTAACTGTCTCCTCTTTCCAGTCAATGAAATTGATCTTCCCGTGCAGAAGCGGGAATAATAACATAAGACGAGAAGACCCTATGAAGCTTTAGACACCAAGACAGATCATGTTAAACACTCCTTAATAAAGGACTAAACCAAATGAACCCTGCCCTAATGTCTTTGGTTGGGGCGACCGCGGGGAAACAAAAAACCCCCACGTGGAATGGGAGCACCCCTCCTACAACTAAGAGCCGCAGCTCTAGTTAACAGAACTTCTGACCAGTAAGATCCGGCAATGCCGATCAACGAACCGAGTTACTCTAGGGATAACAGCGCAATCCCCTTTTAGAGCCCATATCGACAAGGGGGTTTACGACCTCGATGTTGGATCAGGACATCCTAATGGTGCAGCCGCTATTAAGGGTTCGTTTGTTCAACGATTAAAGTCCTACGTGATCTGAGTTCAGACCGGAGTAATCCAGGTCAGTTTCTATCTATGACATGATTTTTTCTAGTACGAAAGGACCGAGAAAAAAAGGCCCCTACCTTAAGTACGCCTTACCCCCACCTAATGAAGACAACTAAAATAGGCAAGAGGGCATGCCCCCCTGCCGGAAAAAACGGCATGTTAAGGTGGCAGAACCCGGCAATTGCAAAAGGCCTAAGCCCTTTCCACAGAGGTTCAAGTCCTCTCCTTAACTATGATCTCAATATTCATCACCCACATTATTAATCCTTTAGCCTTTATCGTGCCTGTTCTACTAGCTGTTGCCTTCCTAACCCTGCTTGAACGAAAAGTGCTTGGTTATATACAACTACCAAAAGGTCCAAACATTGTAGGGCCTTACGGCCTATTGCAGCCAATTGCTGATGGTGTTAAACTCTTCATTAAAGAGCCTATTCGCCCTTCCACCTCTTCCCCCGTCCTTTTTCTATTAGCCCCTATCCTTGCACTCACCCTTGCTCTAACCCTTTGGGCTCCAATGCCTATACCATACCCCGTTATTGACCTTAACCTTGGAATCTTATTCCTCCTGGCCCTATCAAGTCTAGCAGTCTACTCAATTTTAGGCTCAGGATGGGCCTCCAATTCCAAATATGCATTAATTGGTGCCTTACGGGCCGTGGCCCAAACAATTTCTTACGAGGTTAGCCTAGGACTTATTCTACTAAATACCATTATTTTTACAGGCGGCTTCACACTACAAACCTTTAACGTAGCTCAAGAGAGCGTTTGGTTAATTTTACCAGCCTGGCCCCTAGCCGCAATATGGTATATCTCTACCCTCGCAGAGACTAACCGTGCACCTTTTGATCTCACCGAAGGAGAGTCAGAACTAGTCTCAGGGTTTAATGTGGAATACGCCGGAGGTCCCTTCGCCCTATTTTTCCTAGCAGAATATGCAAATATCTTACTTATGAATACACTCTCCGCAACTTTATTCCTAGGAGCCTCCCACATTCCCTCCATCCCTGAGCTTACTGCTATTAACCTTATAACTAAAGCAGCTCTTCTTTCCATCGTGTTTCTCTGGGTTCGAGCCTCCTACCCTCGCTTCCGTTATGACCAGTTAATGCACCTAATTTGGAAAAATTTCCTCCCACTAACATTAGCATTAGTCATTTGGCACTTAGCGCTCCCCATTGCATTTGCTGGCCTCCCCCCTCAGCTATAACCACGGAGTTGTGCCTGAAGTAAAGGACCACTTTGATAGAGTGAACCATGGGGGTTAAAGTCCCCCCAACTCCTTAGAAAGAAAGGGACTCGAACCCTACCTAAAGAGATCAAAACTCTTAGTGCTTCCACTACACCACTTCCTAGTAAAGTCAGCTAATTAAGCTTTTGGGCCCATACCCCAAACATGTTGGTTAAACTCCTTCCTTTGCTAATGAACCCGTACATCTTAGCCACCCTACTTTTTGGTTTAGGCCTAGGCACCACAATTACATTTGCAAGCTCACATTGGCTGCTTGCCTGGATAGGCCTTGAAATTAATACTCTCGCCATTATTCCCCTAATAGCACAACACCACCACCCACGAGCAGTTGAGGCCACCACTAAATATTTCCTCACCCAAGCAACTGCAGCAGCCATACTTCTCTTTGCCAGCACCACTAATGCTTGGCTTACAGGACAATGGGATATTCAACAAATATCTCACCCTCTGCCTATTACTCTTATTACCCTTGCTTTAGCATTAAAAATTGGCCTTGCACCAGTTCACTCATGGCTACCCGAAGTCCTTCAAGGCCTCGACCTTACCACAGGTCTCATTCTTTCTACTTGGCAAAAACTCGCCCCTTTTGCCCTTCTACTACAACTTCAACCTGCTAACTCAACTATTCTTATTATTTTAGGCCTAACCTCCACCCTAGTGGGTGGCTGGGGAGGACTAAATCAAACCCAACTTCGTAAAATTCTTGCTTATTCCTCAATTGCTCACCTAGGTTGGATAATTCTTGTACTTCAATTCTCACCCTCTCTAACACTCCTTACCCTACTGACATACCTTATTATAACCTCCTCAACATTTCTTGTATTCAAACTAAATAAATCAACCAACATTAATATGCTTGCCACATCCTGGGCAAAAGCACCAGCTCTTACAGCCCTTACCCCCTTAATTCTCCTATCCCTCGGAGGACTTCCCCCTCTAACTGGCTTTATGCCAAAATGGCTTATTCTTCAAGAACTAGCCAAACAAGACCTCGCCCCCACAGCAACCCTAGCCGCAATATCAGCCCTTTTAAGCCTTTATTTTTACCTACGACTCTCCTACGCAATAGCTTTGACAATGTCCCCCAATAATTTAACAGGAATAACCCCATGGCGGCTTCAATTCTCACAACTAACGCTTCCACTAGCTATTTCAACTATAGCCACCCTTTTACTTCTTCCCCTAACCCCCGCAGCCGTCGCACTGCTTACCCTTTAAGAGACTTAGGCTAACACAAGACCAAGGGCCTTCAAAGCCCTAAGCGAGAGTGAGAATCTCTCAGTCCCTGATAAGACTTGCGGGATATTACCCCACATCTCCTGCATGCAAAACAGACACTTTAATTAAGCTAAAGCCTTTCTAGATAGACAGGCCTCGATCCTGTAAACTCTTAGTTAACAGCTAAGCGCTCAAACCAGCGAGCATCCATCTACTTTCCCCCGCCTGTCGGGGACAAAAGGCGGGGGAAAGCCCCGGCAGACGCTAGCCTGCTCCTTAAGATTTGCAATCTAATATGACAAACACCTCGGGGCTTGGTAAGAAGAGGATTCAAACCTCTGTCAATGGGGCTACAATCCACCGCTTAAACACTCAGCCATGCTACCTGTGGCCATCACACGTTGGTTCTTCTCGACTAATCACAAAGACATCGGCACCCTTTATCTAGTATTTGGTGCTTGGGCCGGAATAGTAGGCACTGCCCTAAGTCTACTTATCCGAGCGGAACTAAGCCAGCCCGGCGCTCTCCTTGGAGACGACCAAATTTACAACGTAATTGTTACGGCACATGCCTTCGTAATAATTTTCTTTATAGTAATACCAATTATGATTGGGGGTTTTGGGAACTGGCTTATTCCACTTATGATCGGTGCCCCCGACATGGCATTTCCTCGAATAAATAACATAAGCTTTTGGCTTTTACCCCCTTCTTTCCTACTTCTCCTTGCTTCCTCAGGGGTAGAAGCTGGGGCTGGTACAGGATGGACTGTCTACCCTCCCCTAGCAGGAAATTTAGCACATGCCGGGGCCTCTGTAGACTTAACCATTTTCTCTCTCCACTTAGCAGGAATTTCCTCAATTCTAGGCGCAATTAATTTTATTACAACTATTATTAACATGAAACCCCCTGCCATTTCTCAGTATCAGACACCTTTATTCGTATGGGCCGTATTAATTACCGCTGTCCTACTCCTACTTTCGCTCCCCGTACTTGCCGCCGGCATTACAATACTTCTTACAGACCGGAATCTAAATACCACATTCTTTGACCCTGCCGGAGGAGGAGACCCAATCCTCTATCAACATCTGTTCTGGTTCTTCGGCCACCCAGAAGTATATATTCTTATTCTTCCCGGCTTTGGAATAATCTCACACATTGTTGCCTATTATGCAGGCAAAAAAGAACCTTTCGGTTACATGGGTATAGTATGGGCTATAATGGCTATTGGTCTTCTAGGCTTTATTGTATGGGCCCACCACATGTTTACAGTTGGTATAGATGTAGACACCCGAGCGTATTTTACATCGGCTACTATAATTATCGCAATCCCCACCGGTGTTAAAGTCTTTAGTTGGCTCGCAACTCTTCACGGGGGCTCTATTAAATGGGAAACCCCCCTCCTATGGGCCCTTGGTTTCATTTTCCTCTTCACGGTAGGCGGATTAACTGGAATTGTTCTAGCCAACTCCTCCCTAGATATTGTTCTTCATGACACTTATTACGTAGTAGCCCACTTCCATTATGTCTTGTCTATAGGTGCCGTATTTGCCATTGTTGCTGCTTTTGTTCACTGGTTCCCTCTATTTTCAGGCTACACCCTACATAGCACTTGGACAAAAATTCATTTTGGAATTATGTTTGTAGGAGTAAACTTAACATTCTTCCCACAACACTTCCTTGGTCTCGCCGGAATGCCTCGCCGATACTCGGACTACCCAGACGCCTACACCCTGTGGAACACAGTTTCATCAATTGGGTCCCTCATCTCCTTAGTCGCAGTTATCATATTTTTATTTATTATCTGGGAAGCCTTTGCCGCCAAACGTGAAGTCCTAGCTGTAGAATTAACTGCAACCAACGTGGAATGGCTACACGGCTGCCCTCCACCCTACCACACATTTGAGGAACCTGCATTTGTTCAAGTTCAATCAAACTAACGAGAAAGGGAGGAGTCGAACCCCCATGGGTTGGTTTCAAGCCAACTACATAACCGCTCTGTCACTTTCTTCATAAGATACTAGTAAAACGGCTATTACACTGCCTTGTCAAGGCAGAATTGTGGGTTAAACCCCCGCGTATCTTATTTAATTAATGGCACATCCCTCACAGCTAGGATTTCAAGATGCAGCTTCACCTGTTATAGAAGAACTTCTTCATTTCCACGACCACGCCTTAATAATTGTGTTTTTAATTAGCACCCTAGTGCTTTACATTATTGTGGCTATAGTCACCACTAAACTTACTAATAAATATATTCTAGACTCCCAAGAAATTGAGATTATTTGGACTGTTCTCCCAGCAGTTATTCTTATTCTTATTGCCCTCCCCTCCCTTCGTATTCTTTATCTTATAGATGAAATTAACGACCCCCACCTGACAATTAAAGCCATAGGACACCAATGGTACTGGAGCTACGAGTATACAGACTACGAGGATCTTGGCTTCGACTCCTATATAATCCCTACACAAGATCTCACCCCTGGCCAATTCCGTCTACTAGAAGCAGACCATCGAATAGTCATCCCAGTTGAATCCCCTATTCGTGTATTAGTTTCCGCCGAGGATGTTCTCCACTCATGGGCGGTCCCCGCACTCGGTGTAAAAATAGACGCAGTTCCTGGTCGCCTTAATCAAACAGCCTTTATTGCATCCCGACCAGGAGTCTTCTATGGACAATGCTCTGAAATTTGTGGGGCAAATCACAGCTTCATGCCTATTGTAGTTGAAGCAGTTCCTTTAGAACACTTTGAAAACTGGTCATCCCTAATACTTGAAGACGCCTCGCTAAGAAGCTAAACAGGGACTAGCGTTAGCCTTTTAAGCTAAAGATTGGTGACTCCCAACCACCCTAAGCGACATGCCTCAACTCAACCCCGCGCCCTGATTTGCTATTCTAGTCTTCACATGACTAGTCTTTTTAACTATTGTTCCCACAAAAATTCTGGCCCACACCTACCCCAATGAACCTACGTCTCAAAGCACTGAGAAACCTATACCAGAGCCCTGAACCTGACCATGATACTAGCTCTTTGGCCAATTTATGAGCCCCCACATATCTCGGGATCCCCTTATAGCCCTTGCCCTAACCCTCCCTGGATCCTTTACCCTACACCCTCTGCTCGATGGCTAAACAACCGCTTCCTTGCATTACAAGGCTGGTTTATTAACCGATTTACTCAACAGCTTCTTCTTCCTTTAAGCCTAGGAGGCCATAAATGGGCCGCCCTCTTAACTTCCTTAATAATTTTTCTAATTACCCTTAATATACTGGGACTCCTTCCTTATACCTTTACACCTACCACCCAATTATCCCTCAATTTAGGACTTGCAGTACCACTCTGGCTAGCAACAGTCCTTATTGGGATACGAAATCAACCTACACATGCCCTTGGACATCTTCTTCCTGAAGGTACCCCTGGTCCTCTTATCCCTGTTCTCATCATCATCGAGACAATTAGCCTATTTATTCGCCCCCTTGCCCTAGGAGTTCGACTTACAGCCAACCTTACAGCAGGCCACCTCTTAATTCAACTCATCGCCACCGCCGCCTTCGTTCTTCTACCCCTAATACCAATAGTGGCAATCCTAACTTCCACAGTTCTTGTCCTCCTTACCCTATTAGAAGTTGCTGTAGCCATAATCCAGGCCTACGTATTTGTCCTTCTCCTATCCCTCTATCTTCAAGAAAACGTCTAATGGCCCACCAAGCACACGCATACCACATAGTCGACCCCAGCCCTTGGCCCCTCACAGGTGCAGTAGCCGCCCTACTGATAACATCCGGTCTTGCAATCTGGTTCCACTTCCATTCAACAACTCTAATAGGTCTTGGAATAGCCCTTCTGCTTTTAACAATGTACCAATGGTGGCGAGATATTATTCGAGAAGGTACATTTCAAGGGCATCATACACCCCCCGTGCAAAAAGGACTTCGATACGGAATAATTCTCTTCATTACCTCAGAGGTCTTCTTCTTTCTTGGATTTTTCTGGGCATTCTACCACTCAAGCCTGGCCCCTACCCCTGAGTTAGGAGGTTGCTGGCCCCCTACAGGTATCACCCCCTTAGACCCCTTTGAAGTCCCCCTACTTAATACCGCCGTCCTACTTGCCTCTGGGGTGACAGTTACTTGGGCTCACCATAGCATCATGGAAGGAGAACGAAAACAGGCTATCCAGTCCCTTGCACTTACAATCCTCTTAGGTTTCTACTTTACTTTCCTTCAAGCTCTAGAATATTACGAAGCCCCCTTCACCATTGCAGATGGTGTCTATGGCTCTACATTTTTCGTAGCTACAGGTTTCCACGGCCTCCATGTTATTATTGGCTCTATATTCTTAGCTATCTGCCTACTCCGTCAGATTCAATACCATTTTACATCTGAACATCACTTCGGATTTGAAGCAGCCGCCTGGTACTGGCACTTCGTAGACGTTGTCTGGCTTTTTCTTTATATCTCCATCTACTGGTGGGGCTCCTAGTCTTTCTAGTATTAAACAGTATTAGTGACTTCCAATCACCCCGGTCTTGGTTAAAGTCCAAGGAAAGATAATGAACTTAGTTACAACTGTAATCGCCATCACCTCTGCACTAGCTATTATTCTAGCTATTGTTTCTTTCTGGTTTACCCCAATAACACCAGATCACGAAAAAATTTCCTCTTACCAATGCGGCTTTGATCCCTTAGGCTCCGCCCCTATACAATTCTACCTTCGCTCTTTTCATGATGCAAGTCTATCTCTTCACTTTGACCTAGAAATGGCCCTTCTCCTACCCTTACCCTGGGGCGACATACTGATTCCCCCCTTACCAAACTTTCTGTGGGCCTCAGCCGTTTTAGCCCTTCTAACCTTAGGTCTTATTTATGAATGGCTCCAAGGCGGCCTAGAATGGGCCGAATAAGTAATTAGTCTAAGAAAAACATTTGATTTCGGCTCAAAAACTTGTGGTTAAAGTCCATAATTGCCTAATGACCCCCGTTCACTTTGCTTTTTCATCAGCCTTCATTCTAGGGCTAACAGGCCTGGCATTCCATCGCACCCACCTTCTCTCCGCCCTTCTATGCTTAGAGGGAATGATGCTTTCTTTATTTATTGCCCTCTCCCTTTGGACCTTACAATTAGATTCCACAAACTTTTCAGCAGCCCCAATGCTTCTCCTAGCATTCTCAGCCTGTGAAGCAAGCGCAGGTCTTGCCCTTCTAGTAGCCACCGCCCGAACCCATGGCACTGACCGACTACAAAGCCTTAATTTATTACAATGCTAAAAATTTTAATTCCCACACTTATGCTAATCCCAACTGCCTGGGGGGCTCCCGCCAAATGGCTTTGGCCAACAACCCTCGCCCACAGCCTTATCATTGCTCTCATTAGCCTAACTTGGTTAAAAAATATGTCTGAAACCGGCTGGTCAAGTCTAGGACTTTATATAGCAACAGACCCCCTCTCAACGCCTCTCTTAGTCCTTACTTGCTGGCTATTACCCCTAATGATCTTAGCAAGTCAAAACCATACAGCATTAGAACCTTTAAACCGCCCACGTATATATATTACCCTTTTAACATCCCTCCAATTCTTTCTTATTCTGGCTTTCAGTGCCACTGAAGTAATCATATTTTATGTCATATTTGAGGCCACCCTTATTCCCACCCTAATCATTATTACCCGATGGGGTATCCAAACGGAACGACTCAATGCAGCATTCTACTTCCTATTTTATACACTAGCAGGGTCCCTTCCACTGCTTAGTGCATTGCTCCTTCTACAAAATAGCACTGGTACACTCTCTATGCTTACCCTACAATTCTCAGACCCACTACTACTCACTTCCTACGCAGACAAATTATGGTGGGCAGGCTGCCTTCTAGCCTTTTTAGTAAAAATGCCTCTCTATGGGGTCCACCTATGGCTCCCTAAAGCACACGTCGAAGCACCCGTTGCAGGTTCAATATTCTTAGCAGCCGTTTTACTTAAACTAGGAGGTTACGGACTAATACGTATCGTCGTAATACTTGACCCACTAACCAAAGACCTAAGCTACCCATTCATTATTTTTGCCCTCTGGGGGGTAATTATAACCGGGTCTATTTGCCTACGACAAACAGACCTGAAATCACTCATCGCTTATTCTTCCGTAAGCCATATAGGCCTAGTCGTAGGGGGAATTCTTATCCAAACACCCTGGGGCTTCTCGGGAGCACTTATTCTTATAATTGCTCACGGTCTAACATCCTCGGCCCTCTTCTGCCTAGCAAATACAAACTACGAACGTACACACAGTCGAACTATACTCCTCGCCCGCGGTCTACAAATAGTTCTACCACTAATAACAGCCTGGTGGTTCATTGCCAGCCTAGCTAACCTGGCTCTTCCCCCACTTCCAAACCTCATGGGGGAATTAATAATTATTACCTCCCTATTCAGTTGGTCCTGGTGGACTTTAGTATTAACCGGGGCTGGAACGCTAATCACCGCAAGTTATTCCCTTTATATATTTCTCATAACCCAACGAGGACCCATTCCAGCACACATAATAGCCCTAGACCCCTCCCACTCTCGAGAACACTTGCTGATAGCCCTACACCTTCTTCCATTAGCCCTCCTTATACTTAAACCTGAGCTAATCTGGGGGTGGATATACTGTAGATATAGTTTAACAAAAACACTAGATTGTGATTCTAGAAACAGAGGTTAAAATCCCCTTATCCACCGAGAGAGGCTCGCCAGCAACGAAGACTGCTAATCTCCGCGACCTTGGTTGGACCCCAGGGCTCACTCGGCCTCTGCTTCTAAAGGATAACAGCTCATCCGTTGGTCTTAGGAACCAAAAACTCTTGGTGCAAATCCAAGTAGTAGCTATGCACCCCACTTCCCTTATAATAACGTCGAGCTTGATTATTATTTTTACACTATTAACGTACCCTGTACTAACCACCTTTAACCCCCACCCCCAAGGACACAACTGGGCACTCTCTCATGTCAAAACTGCAGTAAAACTGGCCTTTCTCGTCAGCCTTCTTCCTCTCTTCTTATTTCTTAACGAAGGAGCAGAGACGATTATTACCTCCTGGAACTGGATAAATACCTCAACCTTTGACGTAAACATCAGCTTCAAATTTGACCATTATTCAGTTATTTTCACCCCTATTGCCCTATATGTAACTTGGTCCATTTTAGAGTTCGCATCTTGGTATATACATGCCGACCCCTTCATAAACCGGTTTTTCAAATATCTTCTTGTTTTTCTCATTGCTATAATTACGCTAGTTACGGCAAACAACCTATTTCAAATTTTCATTGGTTGGGAAGGAGTGGGCATTATATCTTTCCTTCTTATCGGATGGTGGTACGGACGGGCAGATGCAAACACCGCAGCCCTTCAAGCGGTTGTATATAATCGCGTGGGTGATATCGGCCTTATCTTTGCTATAGCCTGGATGGCCACAAATCTAAACTCCTGGGAAATACAACAAGTATTTACAACCGCCAAAGATTTTGACCTCACCTTCCCCCTACTAGGACTGATTGTTGCCGCCACCGGCAAATCAGCCCAATTTGGGCTTCATCCATGGCTTCCCTCTGCCATAGAGGGTCCCACACCGGTCTCTGCCCTACTGCACTCCAGCACAATAGTTGTTGCAGGTATCTTCCTTTTAATCCGAATAAGTCCTCTATTGGCAGAAAACCAAACCGCTCTTACCGTCTGTCTTTGCCTTGGCGCCCTCACCACCCTGTTCACAGCCACCTGCGCCTTAACCCAAAATGATATCAAAAAAATTGTTGCATTCTCAACATCAAGCCAATTAGGCTTAATAATAGTAACCATTGGACTAAATCAACCCCAATTAGCCTTTCTACATATCTGCACACATGCCTTCTTCAAAGCAATGCTTTTCCTCTGCTCTGGCGCTATTATTCACAGTCTCAATGATGAGCAAGACATTCGAAAAATAGGAGGTATACATCATCTCACCCCCTTTACATCCTCCTGCTTAACCATTGGGAGCCTCGCCCTCACAGGCACCCCCTTCTTAGCAGGCTTCTTCTCTAAAGACGCCATTATTGAAGCATTAAACACATCCCACCTAAACGCCTGGGCCCTAGTTCTGACCCTACTAGCTACCTCTTTTACCGCCATCTACAGTCTCCGTGTCATCTACTTTGTTACTATGGGCCACCCCCGTTTTAATTCTCTATCCCCCATTAATGAAAATAACCCAGCAGTAATTAATTCCCTTAAACGATTAGCCTGGGGAAGCGTAATTGCCGGCCTACTAATCACCTCTAATATTCTTCCCCTAAAAACACCAGTAATAACCATACCTCCCCTACTCAAACTCGCCGCATTAATTGTCACAATCCTAGGCCTTCTATTAGCCTTAGAACTAGCCTCCTTAACAAGCAAACAATTTAAACCCACCCCTCATCTAGCATTACACCACTTCTCTAATATATTAGGCTTCTTCCCTGCAATCATTCACCGATTTATTCCTAAACTTAATCTCGTCCTGGGTCAAACAATTGCCAGCCAAATAGTAGATCAAACATGGCTAGAAAAAACCGGCCCTAAAGCCGTAGCCACCTTAAATATTCCTCTTGTTACAACTACAAGTAATACTCAACGAGGCATAATTAAAACATATCTTGCTTTATTCCTCTTAACCCTAGCCCTTACTACTCTTCTATTTTAATACTAAACAGCCCGAAGCGTCCCACGACCAAGCCCTCGAGTTAACTCAAGGACAACAAAAAGCGTTAACAGGAGTACCCATGCACTAATGACTAGTATTCCTCCCCCTGCAGAGTATATTAATGCCACCCCACCAATATCCCCTCGAAACACAGAAAATTCACCTAGTTCATCCCCAGGCACCCAAGAAAACTCATGCCACCCTTCCCAAAACTTACTCGAAATAAGCACGACCCCTGCCACATATATGGCTATATAGCCCGCAACAGGACGACTTCCCCAAGTCTCAGGGTAAGGCTCAGCAGCAAGAGCTGCTGAATATGCAAATACAACCAATATTCCCCCAAGATAAATTAAAAATAACACTAAAGAAAGAAAAGGTCCACCATAACTAACTAATACTCCACACCCCATACCTGCAACTACCACCAAACCTAAAGCCGCAAAGTATGGAGAAGGGTTAGAAGCAACTGCAACTAATCCCAACACTAACCCCAATAAAAATAAAGACATAATATAGGTCATAATTCCTGCCAGGACTTTAACCAGGACTAATGGCTTGAAAAACCACCGTTGTTATTCAACTACAAAAACCTCTAATGGCAAGCCTCCGAAAAACTCACCCCCTACTAAAAATTGCAAACAACGCACTAGTTGACCTACCCGCCCCCTCTAATATTTCAGTATGGTGGAACTTTGGTTCCCTGCTCGGCCTCTGTTTAATCACCCAAATCCTTACAGGGCTCTTCTTAGCCATACACTACACCGCTGACATTGCTACCGCCTTTTCATCAGTAGCCCACATTTGCCGAGACGTAAATTATGGCTGGCTCATTCGAAATATTCATGCCAATGGTGCATCTTTCTTTTTTATCTGCATTTACTTACACATTGGCCGAGGCCTATATTATGGCTCCTACCTCTACAAAGAAACATGGAATATTGGAGTTATCCTACTTCTTTTAGTTATAATAACCGCTTTTGTCGGATATGTCCTACCCTGGGGACAAATATCATTCTGGGGTGCCACCGTCATTACTAACCTCCTATCTGCTGTGCCTTATGTAGGTAATACTCTTGTACAATGGATCTGGGGGGGTTTCTCAGTAGACAACGCCACCCTCACTCGATTCTTTGCCTTCCACTTCCTCTTTCCTTTTGTCATTGCAGGAGCTACTCTAATCCACCTGCTATTTCTTCATGAGACAGGATCCAACAACCCCCTTGGCTTAAACTCCGACGCCGATAAAATCTCCTTCCACCCCTACTTTTCCTACAAAGACCTCCTAGGCTTCGCAGTACTCCTGATTGCCCTAACAGCCCTTGCCCTCTTCTCCCCCAACCTCTTAGGGGATCCAGATAACTTCACCCCCGCTAACCCCCTAGTCACACCCCCACACATCAAGCCTGAATGGTATTTCCTGTTTGCATACGCAATTCTTCGCTCCATCCCTAACAAACTAGGCGGAGTCCTAGCCCTGCTAGCCTCAATCCTTGTTCTTATAGTGGTCCCTATCCTTCATACTTCTAAACAACGAGGTGTCACATTCCGACCACTCTCCCAATTCCTCTTTTGGACCTTAATTGCAGATGTTGCCATTCTTACCTGGATTGGAGGAATGCCAGTTGAACACCCCTTTATTATCATTGGTCAAATTGCATCTTTCTTATACTTCTTCCTATTCCTTGTACTCACCCCATTAGCAGGATGGGTTGAAAACAAGGCTCTCGGATGGTCCTGCATTAGTAGCTCAGCGCCAGAGCGCCGGTCTTGTAAACCGGACGCCGGAGGTTAAAATCCTCCCTAACGCTCAAAGAAAGGAGATTCTAACTCCTACCCCTAACTCCCAAAGCTAGGATTCTAAACTAAACTATTCTTTGCAAGTATTTGCAAGTATTTGCAAGTATTTGCAAGTATTTGCAAGTATTTGCAAGCAAATACATATATGTATTTACACCATACATTTATATTAACCATATCAGGGGTATTCAAGTACATATATGTTTTATCAACATATCTAGGATTTACACATTCATATATCACCATATTACTAAGGTTTACATAAAGCATGTAGACCTTTATTTTAACATTTTATTAAATCAAGGACAGGCGACATTTAAGACCGAACACAAATACTCATAAGTTAAGTTATACCTTTACCCAACATCTCGTCAAATCTCAAAATCTTAATGTAGTAAGAGCCTACCATCAGTTGATTTCTTAATTCCAACGGTTATTGAAGGTGAGGGACAACTATTGTGGGGGTTTCACACAGTGAATTATTCCTGGCATTTGGTTCCTACTTCAGGGCCATTGATTGATATTATTCCTCCCACTTTCATCGACGCTTGCATAAGTTAATGGTGGAGTACATACTCCTCGTTACCCACCAAGCCGGGCGTTCTTTCCATCGGGCAACTGGTTCTTTTTTTCTCTTTCCTTTCAACTGGCATTTCACAGTGCACACGGTAATGACAAACAAGGTTGAACATTTACTTTGCGCGCAAGAAATAGTATGAATGGTGGAAAGATTTTATAAAAAGAACCACATATTAGGATATCAAGAGCATAAATGGTGGAAATTACTCCTAACATATCTAAGAGACCCCCCTCTGCGGATATTACGTTTTTTTGCGTAAAACCCCCCTACCCCCCTAAACTCCTGAGATATATAACACTCCTGAAAACCCCCCGGAAACAGGAAAACCTCTAGAGCTCTTTTTGGGGCCCAAATTGCATCTATTTACATTATTAAAATGATGCGCATA